ACCTGTCATATAATTATTGTAGTGAGGGATAGCTCTAAAAAGAAAACGGATCAGGATATATATTTAGAAACAAAGGATCAATGGAAAGATCCTATAATAGAGAGATATTTGGAGAAAGAGAGAGAAAAAAAAGAGAAAGAGAGAGAAGAAAAATATGGGCAAAAAAATAAATCCCCTTGGTTTCCGACTTGGTGGGGAAAACCAAAAGCATAGATCCCTTTGGTTCGCGCAACCAAAAAATTATTCCATAGGTCTCCAGGAAGATGAAAAAATACGAGATTGTATCAAGAATTATGTACAAAAAAATAGGAGAATATCCTCGGGTTTCGAAGGAATTGCACATATAGAGATTCAAAAAAAAATCGATCTGATCCAGGTCATAATCTATATTGGATTTCCAAATTTGTTAATAGAAGGTCGAACACGAGGAATCGAAGAATTACAGATCAATGTACAAAAAGGATTTCATTCTGTGAACCGGAGACTTAACATTGCTATCACAAGAGTTGCAAAACCTTATGGACAACCTAATATTCTTGCAGAATATATAGCTCTACAATTAAAGAATAGAGTTTCCTTTCGAAAGGCAATGAAAAAAGCTATTGAATTAGCTGAACAAGCGGATACAAAAGGAATTCAAGTACAAATTGCAGGACGTATCGACGGAAAAGAAATTGCACGTGTCGAATGGATCAGAGAAGGTAGGGTTCCCCTACAAACCATTCGAGCTAAAATTGATCATTGTTCCCATACAGTTCGAACTATCTATGGGGTATTAGGCATCAAAATTTGGATATTTGTAGACGAGCAATAATGGGCCTTTCCTTGCCATTCTATCCAGTGATAGAACAAAAAACGACAAACTATTCTTTTTCCCTTCAATGAAAAATGAGCAATTCTAATTCTATAGGGTTGAATAAAAATTGGATTGATCATTTGGTAGAATTGCTATGCTTAGTGTGTGACTCGTTGGTTTTTCTTTAGAGTTGGGATTCAAAAAAAAAGGACTGGCCCCTAACTAATAACTATAGAACTTAGAACCAGCTCATTGCTTCGTATTATCGAGATCCAAGGAACCAGTCACTATATGATGTGTCAATCATATAGTTGTAGCAACTGAAATCTTTTTTCCATAAAGGAAAAATCAATCTGATTATGGATTGTGAAGCGAAAATAGAGGGATGTGGGTAAATGGAAGGACGAGAGAAAGAGAGAAGGAGAATATCAATGGTATATGATTCCAATATGTATGGTCTATTATGAATCATCTCATAAAAGGCAGTGTGATAAAGCATCAATACTGATTCGTCCATAATTAGATGAATACGGTTCATAGGAAAAATACCAATAATAAAGAGCCTCGAGTCAATAGAGACTGAGGAGATTGACTTGGGAACGAACTTGAATTGAGGAGCTCCATTGCAGAGTTCAGGCCTAGCCATTAATGGAGAAGCTATGGGAACGACGGAACCTGTGACTGCAGAAGATTCTATTGAAAACGAATCCTAATGATTCATTGGGTGGGATGGCGGAACCAACCAGGAACCAATTGATTTATTCTGAGAGGCCATGGGTTGACCCTACGAATGAAACAAATATTGAAAGAGTAAATATTCGCCCGCGAAACCCTTATTGAATTGCAAAATTTTGGCCGATTCGGTAAAGGTCAAGGATTCGTTATAAAAATAAAGCAAAGGCATTATCTTCTATATATAGAAATATACGTCTAGCTATATATACAAGATATACAGATTCCTACGTGACAGATTCAATATCAATAAATCCCATGATTTAGTGTATTATTCAATAAATACATGTGTATCTGTAATATTATTGAATCGTTTCATTCGCGAGGAGCTGGATGAGAAGAAACTCTCATGTCCGGTTCTGTAGTAGAGATGAGGTTGAGAAACAACCATCAACTATAACCCCAAAAGAACCAGATTCCGTAAACAACATAGAGGAAGAATGAAGGGAATATCTTATCGAGGCAATCATATTTGTTTCGGTAGATATGCTCTTCAGGCACTTGAACCCGCTTGGATCACATCTAGACAAATAGAAGCAGGGCGACGAGCAATGACACGATATGCGCGCCGTGGTGGAAAAATATGGGTCCGTATATTTCCCGACAAACCCGTTACAGTAAGACCTACGGAAACCCGTATGGGTTCGGGGAAGGGATCTCCCGAATATTGGGTATCTGTTGTTAAGCCGGGTCGAATACTTTATGAAATGGGCGGAGTATCGGAAACTGTAGCCAGAGCAGCTATTAAAATAGCTGCGTGCAAAATGCCTATACGAACGCAATTCATTATTTCAGGATAGGGATGTGGAACCAAAGGGGTATTTATGATGAAAAAAACAATCGCGGATTTCTTTATTTCTGGACAGACAATATTTCTTTCTTTTTTCCTTCGACCTTTGCATTGAAAAAACAGATTAAAAAAAAATGATATGATTCAACCTCAGACCCATTTGAATGTAGCGGACAACAGCGGGGCTCGAGAATTGATGTGTATTCGAATCATAGGAGCTAGTAATCACCGATATGCTCATATTGGTGACGTTATTGTTGCTGTAATAAAAGAAGCAGTGCCCAATATGCCTCTCGAAAGATCAGAAGTGATCAGAGCTGTAATTGTACGTACATGTAAAGAACTCAGACGTGACAACGGTATGATAATACGATATGATGACAATGCAGCAGTTGTCATTGATCAAGAAGGAAATCCAAAAGGAACTCGGGTTTTTGGAGCGATCGCTCGAGAATTGAGACAGTTGAATTTCACTAAAATAGTCTCATTAGCTCCTGAGGTATTATAAATACTAGTAGATGAGACCATGATATAGTAGGGTATCTGAAATGGATCAATTAGTAGATTTTGTTTCACGCATATACTTTTAATAATTCATAAATAAAGAATCAAAAATTCACATAAAAAAAAAACGTAACATGTTGATTATATCAAAATTAGGAGGCACCAATAATTATAGTTCGTCATGGGTAGGGACACTATTGCCGATATATTAACTTCTATAAGAAATGCCGACATGGATAAAAAAGGAACAGTTCGAATAGCATCTACTAATATGACCGAAAGCGTTGTTAAAATACTTCTACGAGAAGGTTTTATTGAAAACGTTAGGAAACATCGGGAAAACAACAAATATTTCTTGGTTTCAACCCTGCGACATAGAAGAAATAGGAAAGGAACATATAGAAATATTTTAAAGCGTATCAGCCGACCCGGTCTACGAATCTATTCCAACTATCAACGAATTCCTAGGATTTTAGGTGGAATGGGGATTGTAATTCTTTCTACTTCTAGAGGTATAATGACAGATCGAGAAGCTCGACTAGAAGGAATTGGAGGAGAAGTTTTGTGTTATATATGGTGATCCTTCTGGTATCCGAAGTTGATCCGTAACTTCCTATTTGTGAAAAAGGAGAGGAAAGAAAAGACGGGTTGTTTAATATCACTCCTCCTCCATTAGTTGATACTTCAAGGGGGTTACCTGGAATGAAAGAACAAAAATTGATTCATGAAGGTTTAATTACTGAATCACTTCCCAATGGTATGTTCCGGGTTCGTTTAGATAATGAAGATCTGATTCTAGGTTATGTTTCGGGGAGGATCCGACGAAGTTTTATACGGATACTACCAGGAGATAGAGTAAAAATCGAAGTAAGTCGTTATGATTCAACCAGGGGACGTATAATTTATAGACTTCGCAACAAAGATTCAAACGATTAGGTGTAGGTGGATTTTTAAACATTCCTTTCGTGGGAATACAATTGAGGTTCAAAATTTCAAGAGACTTATTTTCTTCCAAGGAGTAGATTCGGAATTAAGGTAAGGAATAACAAATATGAAAATAAGGGCCTCTGTTCGTAAAATTTGTGAAAAATGTCGACTGATCCGTAGGCGGGGACGAATTATAGTAATTTGTTTCAATCCGAGACATAAACAGAGACAAGGGTAATCTTTCTAAAAAGAAAAAGGGATTTTCTAAAGGACCCGATGGACAAATAAAGGATCTGTTTTGATATGAAATGGATATATCCGTATATCTCTGACTCATATTTATGAGATGATAAAATATGACAAAACCTATACCAAGAATTGGTTCACGTAGGAATGGGCGTATTGGTTCACGTAAGAGTGGGCGTAGAATACCAAAAGGAGTTATTCATGTTCAAGCGAGTTTCAACAATACCATTGTGACTGTTACAGATGTACTAGGTCAGGTGGTTTCTTGGTCCTCCGCTGGTACTTGTGGATTCAGAGGCACAAGAAGAGGGACACCATTTGCTGCTCAAACCGCAGCAGGAAATGCTATTCGTACAGTAGTGGATCAGGGTATGCAACGAGCAGAAGTCATGATAAAGGGTCCTGGTCTCGGAAGAGATGCAGCATTACGAGCTATTCGTAGAAGTGGTATACTATTAAGTTTCGTACGTGACGTAACCCCTATGCCACATAATGGATGTAGACCTCCTAAAAAAAGACGTGTGTAGAAATAAGAATTGAACGGATTTCAAGAGAAATAAATGATTCAATGATCTGAAAAAAGAATAATATTATTATGGTTCGAGAGGAAGTAGCAGTATCCACTCGGACACTACAGTGGAAGTGTGTTGAATCAAGAACAGACAGTAAGCGTCTTTATTATGGCCGTTTCATTTTGGCCCCGCTTATGAAAGGCCAAGCAGATACGATAGGTATCGCAATGCGAAGGGCTTTACTTGGAGAAATAGAAGGAACATGTATTACACGTGCAAAATCTGAAAAGGTACCACATGAATATTCTACGATAGTCGGTATTGAAGAATCAGTACATGCAATTTTAATGAATTTGAAAGAAATTGTATTGAGAAGTCATCTGTATGGAACTCGTGACGCATCCATTTGCGTCAGGGGTCCTAGATACGTAACTGCTCAAGATATCATCCCACCACCTTCTGTGGAAATAGTTGATACTACACAGCATATAGC